CCCTAAGGAAACCTGGGCATTTATTACTTGGACCATATTTGCAATTTATTTACATACTAGAAAAAATTCAAAATTGCAAGATCAAGTTACGAATTCGGCATTTGTAGCTTCTATAGGATTTCTCCTAATTTGGATATGCTATTTTGGAATCAATCTATTAGGAATCGGGTTCCATAGTTATGGCTCATTCCAATGAATACTATGAGTGAAAAAGATAATTGAAGAACCCACAAATATGGGCAAAAAAAAGTATTGTTAACCAAGAAAAAGAACTCGTGATAAAGACAAGATAATATTATACCAGAAAAGCCCGTGCTCGGGAGAAGAATAATATATTCTCTGTTTCTCGAATACGGGCTTTTGTCGGTAAAGAGGAATCAAATGATTCAAGTGAAGTTTTTTGTCACATATCAATAAGAAAGACCCATGCTGCGAGTTGTTTCATGCCATAAATAAACACGCACACTCAAAAAATCCGTTGGACAAGCGGATTCACATCTTTTACAACCTACACAATCTTCGGTTCTTGGCGCAGAAGCAATTTGCTTAGCTTTACATCCGTTCCAAGGTATCATTTCCAATACATCCGTGGGACAAGCTCGAACACATTGGGTACATCCTATACATGTATCATAAATCTTTACTGAATGTGACATTGGGTCTAGAAATTTCAGTTTTGAACACAAAAAATTTTCAATCTGGTAAAAGAAGAAAATGAAAAAATCATATATTTTCTATTATAGACACCAGATGAATCAATGATTTATCAAAATTTTAAGAATCAATAGATTTTTTAATTTGTTTATGAAAAAGGACCAAGATACTTTGATTTCCATTTCAATAAACATGAAATATAAGTTTACGAATTAAATTCATGTTATTTTTACTATATGTATATAGTATTTTATATAGAATGTATATATAGAATGTATATAGCTATGGAATATAGAAAAGTATATAGAAATCTAATTATATAGATAGTAGAATTAAGGATATATTGATATATTATACATCAATATCAATTTAATACGTTTGTTATTAGGTTAGTGATATAAGAGGTTAGTAATTCTAAATATCAATTCTAAATCTATATGAAAAAAGAGAAGAAAGAAAATAAAGAAGGAAGTAATAAATAAGTAAATAATACTAAGATAATTTTTGATTCTATAAATATTTAATATTGAATTCTAATTCTATTATCTTATTATTCTAATTCTGTTAGATTCGATTTAGATTTAGAATATTCTAAAATTAGAAAAGTCTTATGTTTCTATTTCTATGTGAAAATAGAAGAATTATCACTAATTCTTCAGCAAATTTGATTTATTAATACGAATTAATTTTCTGTTACGATTACGAAACAAGAGCTAGGCCAATAGCTACTTAAGCAGCAGTAATGGCTATAACAAAGATTGAAAAAATTTCTCCTTTTAATTGTCGACTATCAAATAGATTGGAAAATGTGATGGGATTGATATTTACCGAATTCAGTATAAACTCAAGACACATAAGTGTTCTAGCCATGCTTCGGCTTGTGATCAGTCCATAGATACCAAATAAACACTTAGAAGAAATACATGTTCTAACATTCTTGATCAATTCCTCATCTCTCTCAATTCATTGAAATATGAACAAAAAGGAAACTTATTAAGTTGACTATAATAGAAAAATTACATAACAAAAGAATATATTCACAGTAGATTGAGAAAAAAAAGAGATTCAATCCATTTTTATTCTTTCAATAAAAAAAAGAAGTTCTTCTTTCTTCTTATATTTCTTATATTATTATATTAGATTATTGACAAGTCATAGTAATAGCACCTATTAAAGAAAGTAAAAGGATTAGATAAATGAGTTTAAAAGGAAGAGAAAAATATGTGAAGAAATGAATCCCAATTTGTTGAACGTTATCTATGAAAAAACCCTGTTCTCTAATCTGATTTGATCTTGTAGTCCAAAAAATTCCGTACCATAACGTGTTTGGAAGAGTAGTCATTCAATGAAAAAAGTGCTTGTACAAACCAATGAAGTGATCCTATTTACAAAGATCCACAAATAGGAATCATTGGAATATTCTGAACCGTTCATAAACAGCACAGCAAATATGATTAATACATTTACAAATAAGGAACTCCGTGGCAGTTACAAAATAGGAATTCAAAAAAAGATAGAATTGAAGAATATACAAACAAGAAAAAACAATACCAATGAAAAGGCAGAATCAATGGGATTGGTAAGTAATACTATTCCCAAACCTCCTAATATAAGAACTGATCCCAGAAAGATTACTAAAGATATTGAAGAGTTACAGGTAAATGATTTGTATGGGATAAGGTAATTATGAAACTTTGTTCAATGTACTTTGTGGCTCATATTTTTTCCTTAATTCATTAATTTATTAAAAGAAAAAATATAAAAAAAGAATAACTGAACTAAGAAAAAAATAATGAAAAAATAAAAAAGAATAAGAATAATAATAAGAAATTCAAATTTAATTAAGAAATTTTAGGTTCCCTAATATTTAATTGATCAATTAATTTCTTATAACGCACTTTATTTTTATTTGATAAATAAGTCAATAATCGTTGACGTTTTCCTAGAATTATTCGTAGACCTCTTTGTGATAAAAAATCTTTTTTGTGCAATTCTAAATGTAAAGTAAGTTTTCGTATCTTACTGGTGAAATGGGATACTTGAAATTCAACAGATCCACTATTTTCTTCTTTTTCTGCTTGTTTAATAACTGAGATGAATGAATTTTTTTTGACCATAAATGAAAATTTGTATCTTTATTTCCTGTGAATTTTACTGATCAGGAAAAATAAAATAAATAAGAAAAAAGAATATTTATTATACCAGTTATTTTTATCTTTTTATCTAGTATACATTAAATTTGGATTAGATTAATTTCATATACTCTTTTTTTTTCATTTATGTGGTTTATGTTTTGTATATTTTGATCAAAATATATATGTATTCGCAAAATAGAACAATTTCTTTGTTTTTTTTACTTAATCTTTTTACTTAAAGAAATTCCACTCTTCATAATGAAAGTTGATATACTATGAAATCAGCATTATTTATTAGAATATTACTATTATAGTGTATATGTTGTATATGTTTTGGCTTTATCATTTACCAAATATGTTAGACGATATGTACTATAAATTCTTTTTCATTCGAATTGAATTCATTCCTAATTGTTAATACATTTAATACATATGTATTCTTAACATACTGAAACGACTGCTGTTATTGGCATCAAACCAATAGCGATTCATACAAGCTAAATCTTCTAATCTATAATTGGGCCAAAGAAACAATTTGAATTTAATGAAATTTTTTCTATCTGTATTAATATGTTTGTTCTCATTCAAAAATTGCCCACAGTTTCTTATTTTATTTTCATTGCAAAATCTTGTATTTCTATCCACAACATGAAAATTCCGGGAATTTAAACAAATTCTAATTCGAAATTCTCTACGACGTCTGGGGGATAGAATATTTTCAGGAACAAGTAAATCATAATGATTTTTGTCTCCACTCAAAAATATGTTGCTGTGTCGTGCAATGGATTTTTCAAAACCTCCTTTCTTAATTCTTTTTTTTGTGTCTTTTTTATTTGTTTGGTACTTCTTATTATTAACTGATGAAATATCCATAGTTTGATATATAATAGATTTTCCGTCCCTTCCTATAGATAGACAAATTGGTTCAATAATAAATATTCCCTTTCTTATCAATTCTGCAAGAACTAGGTCCTTTTGAATCACCATTTCATCTATATTTATTTCACCTCTTTGAATCGAAGATATAGCAATTTCCTTTAGATTTATCAGTCTAAGTAGGAGACAATATATCCTTATATTTTTCATTATTTTCTTATTCAAAAGATCAGCCCATCTTAGTTGAAAAAGTAAATATTTTCTCAAAAAGAAATCTAGTTCCATTTCATTCTTGCTCTTATATTGTTTTTTTTTTATACCTTTTTTTATTTCTAAGCTTGCGTAATCTTCTTCAATAGCTTTTTTATTCTTTTGGTTTAGTAGATTCAATACAAGATTTCTTTGGACCTGTTGTTGGTTTTCTTCCTGCTTGTAATTTGCTAATTCAAGATAGTTTTTTTTCTTTGATGATTTTACGTTCATTTTTTTACTTTTGTCATTTATAGAAAAATGAAAAAAGAGTGATTTTATTGGGATGATCCAAGGTTGAATTTTATATAAATCAAAAAGTAGTACAAATTCTGGGAAGAACCAAGTTTTTAGATTGGATATAGTATCATGATTGGACGCGATACCATTATCATAGAACCTTTTTTTATTCATTCCCATGCAATCAAAAACGAAATTGCATGTTTTGATCTCTTGATGAATTGTAGGAAAAAAAAGATCTTTTTTTTCCATTTTGTTGAAATTAGTAATTACATTCTTAGTCTTTTTCTGAATCTTGATGCCAATATGTGCATTGGTCCAGATCTCTATATTATTCTCAATATGATTTAGAAAACAAAGATGAAGAATTCTACAATCAAAATATTTTCTATCCAAATTAGTATTCCTATCAATCAGAACTCCTTTTTCGAGATAATCATTACTAGGTATACTTACCAATACATAAAATGATTCAGGTTTCGATATATTGAAATGATATGTAATTTCTTGATCCCCGTTTTTTTCTAATGTTGATCCAGAAATGTATAAATTAGGGAGGCTTATGTATTTATATGATAAAATATCATATCTGTAATGTTTTTTCCATTTCTCTTTTTCATTCATAAATGAATTCTCTGCATAGTCATTTTCTTTCATGGAAGAAATGAATCGGTATTTTTTATCGAAATCCAATTGGTTTGATTCCTTGTTTTGAATCATACGATGTTTATCAATTCTATTTCTCCATTTTTTAGGTACTAATTGATACTTTTTTTTTTGAGATAAATCGTATTGATAATAACTTTTTAACCAGTTTTTCCATTCGTTCATTACAAACGTATTAATTTGCTTATGTCTCGATTTATAATTAACTATTCCATGTATCATACAATAGTCTTTTAAATTATCCTTAAAAAAAGGATAGTTCCCTTGATATTGAAGTATAGGTCTCAATTGATACTTATTAAGTAATTGGTTTTGTGATATTTTGTAAAAAACATATGCTTGGGATAGGGAAGATAAGTTCCAATAAGTATTGGAATCTTTATTGCTAGTCTTAGTATTATCAATATTTGAAAAAAAATTTTTTATAGTCAAAATAAAATTCATTCTATTTTGATTTCTTTCATCAATTCCTTCTTGTTCTTTATTTATTCCATTGTTGGAAATGGATTTCTTAAAGATCTTTTTTGTTGATTCAAAGAAAAGTTGTGTATTGATCTTAGAAAAGGTAATGGTACATAAAAAAATATCTATGTATATTTTTTCAATGAATGATTTGATAAAGTAGTGTAATTTACGCATTAATCGGATATTTTTCCTTTTTAATATTTTCCAAATATGCTTCTGTAATCCCGATCTTTTATTATCATAAATTCTAACTTTTTCTTTTTTTTTCTTGTCTTTTGCAGTTCCTTCAATTTGATTCCTTATTTGAATTGTCTTATCAGAAAGATCTTTCATTCTTCTTTCTATTAGTGAATTATTGAACCAATTTATCGTTTGATTTAGAACGGATGATTCGATGGGAATATTTATTTTTAAATCTTTTTTCTTTTTGTTTGGTTCATATACTCTTTCTTTCCTCACTTCAAAGAATAAATTTGGATTTACTTTATCCAGTTTTTTCATTATTAGGTTGATAATTCGAACTATTTGGCTGACTCCTTTTTTTTTTCTTTTTTGAAGTTCTTTATAAATAGGTTTAAAAAAGAAAGGTCGTTTTCGGGGAGAACCGAAGGGAAGTTCCGCTTCCATTCCCCAGACTGTTAAAAAACAAAAATTTGTTTTTTTTTCTTTTTTTTTAATTATATTTCTATGATGAGATCGTGTCCTAGATTTTATCCAAGGTTTTAGACAGAAAGGATATAAAATCTTTATCTGAATACCGTCTATTAACCAAGCTTGGGGAAATTCTGTTTCTGATAATTGAACACCATTATAGGTGCATTTAATATGGATTTCTCTATTCCATTCCTTAAAATCCTCGTCCCACTCGGGAATTTGAAATAATAAAATACGGAAAATATTTTTAGCTATTATTAAGAAAGGCAATATAATGTATTTTCTAAGAAAAGATTGGGTTACTAACAGCAAACCTCTTATTACTTGAGTAAATATAAAGGTATCCCAAGCTTCTGCTATTTCTATCTGTTCATTTTTATATTTTTTTTCTTCTTTCTTATCTTCATTTTCAAAATAGGAAATTTTTAATTCTGATTCTTGTTCTCTCCCCATCCAATTCCTAAAAATTAGATTCTTAATTTCGTTAATATCAAAAAACGAAAAAAAAGATGTTTTGTCTAGACGATCCAAAAAAAGGGGAGAATGTACATTTACTTGAAAGAGGTTCCAAATAACTGTTTTACGTCTTTGAGCCCGCATAGATCCTTTGATTAGATTGCGACGAAAATCCGATTGTTGTGAGTAACGTATCAAAGCCACCTCTTCCTCTTCCATTGGATCATCTTTTTTCTCATTGTTATTAGTATTCTGATCATTATCGTAATAGATTATCATACGTTTGGCTCTTCTTGAATGAATATCAAAATATTCGTCCTCCAAAATTTCTTCATTTTCTTCTTCCTCTTCTCCCAAATTCTCGATTAATTTGTGTGACCATCGAGAAACTTTTTTACTTATTTCTTCTTTTCTAATTCCAATATATTTCTTTTTCATTCTTTTTTGATCTTTTATATGTGTTGTAATTACATCAAAGAAAAATTGAAAATATTTTTCTTCACTTTCTGAATCATCTTCTATAGAATTCAAAAATGATTGACGGTGAAGTTCTACGGAATCATTAAGAAGTAGATCATGAATCTTATTTATAAAAAAAAATTCTACTAAATCTTCTGTATCTGTATAAGTATTCATGATTGCACGTGAATCTAATTCTTTTCTCGTTCCTCGATAAGGTCCGTTGAAAAAAGGATCATAAGCTTTTGGCAAGCATTTTTTTTTTTTTTCATCATCACATAATATGGTTTTTTTTTCAAGCATATCCAGACTATAGGATCTCTCATTTTTTTCTATAATTTGGATTCGGCTTCTCAATTCATTGTTCAAATTGCACTTTTTTTTTTCATTAACATAAATCCAAGAATTATAAAGATCTTCGTCATATAGTTTTTCTATTATATACAAAGAAATTCTTCGTTCTAGCATTTCCGAAAAAGTTGATAAACTGGGCGGATATGTAAAGGATATTATTTGTTTCCCATCACTTGTACATGTAAAAAAAAAAAATTGTGACATTTCATTGCGTAAAGCATTTTCTAAATTATCATTTTTTATATATCGTAATGGACGATTCCATCGTTTATAATCAAAAAAAAAAGTGACA